CGTCCTTCTGAAGCATCAACTATGGTTATTTCATATCCCCCCTTTTCTTTACGTGCTATTCTGCTTACTATACCAGCAGATGTAGCATTATAAACTGTATTGTTACTCTTGCTACCATCAGGATAAATCTGACCCCTTCCCCTGTTCCCACCTACATATATGGGATATTTTAAGAAGTGAACGTCTTTTTTCGTAGCAGGGTCGGGGGAAAGAATAGGAAATACGATTTCACTATATTTCTGACCGGGAACAGGACCTATCACAAGAATATTTCTTTTATTAGGACGATAAAACTGAAAAGAAAGATTGCCCATCTTTTCTTTCATTTCGGGAGAAATACGATCGGGGGGGGCTAATTCGAATCCCTCAGGTAAAATAAGAACAGCTCCTACATTCAAAGCTCCCTTTTTACCATTAGCAAGAACTTGTTTAAGTTGCATATCATAAGGAATTCGAACAACTGCTTCAAATACAGTATCAGGAAGCACAGCTTGCGGAACTTCAATATCCACGGGCTTATTAGCTAAATGGCAATTGGCACATACAATTCGCCCAGTTGCTTCTCGTGGATTTTCATAACCCTGCTGCGCAAAAATGGGATATGCATTTGAAATAGATGCTCGAGTTATTGCATATATCATGATCGATACATAAATGGATCGAGTCATCTGTTCTTTTACCCAAGAAAAAGTCTTTCTATTTTGCATGGTCCAATCATTGATCCCCGGAATTTCTACAATAAATTGGATAGGTAACTAGTAGAATTCCCTATCCACAAGTTTGCCATTGTATTGATTGTACTGAAAGAATTGTACTGGTGGAATATAGTATGAATACCTTGAATTGAAAAGGTAGAAGTATAAAGAATAAGTAAGATGAAAAATGATTTATTTATACATGAAGAAAGATTCTGATTTGATTGATATCAAAAGATCTAATGAATTATTCATTCATTGAATGATAAATTACTACAAGCGAAGGAGATACACGATTTAAAAAATGGAAGATCCAATATTTCACAATTGTATCTAGAATCACTGGAAAAGTGGAAACAAGACCAGATATAATCTGATCATTCTGAGCCAATCCAAAATCGTTGTAGATCGAACCAATCATTAGTTCCCAACCATGGGTCGAGTGAAATCCGATCCATAAATCAGTAACTAAAAGAATCGAAAAAGCTTTGATTGTATCACTTAAGTTATAGAGAAATTCCTGAATCCAAGAATTTAGAATGAAAAGTTCTTCATTACCCAGAAAAAAATAACCACTTAGAATAGCGAAACAGATTAGATTTGTAGAGAAATGCAAAATGATATGGAAATGAGATTCATTGTGTCTTTGGACCAATTGTATTGTTTCCTTGTGCATTCCTATACGAAGCCTTTGCATATGTGTCTCCGAGTACTCCTTTATCATCTCGTCCAACAGGAATAGTTCTTCTAATTCCATAAATTTTTCTAGAACATTTTTCTCTTGAATATCATTCAAAAGGATTTCGGATTGCCTGGTATTCCACCAATTAAGAACCCAAGTTTCTAGACATTTCTTAAATGAGAGAGAAACCCACCAGGGCAAAAAGAGTATAGACACAAGATATGGGAGGGAAGCCAATGCTTTCTTTTTTTTCATTCTGTTTCCGTGATGTGAATTGTTAATGAACCTGTTTCATTCGTCGATTCTATCTGAGATTTCTATGAAGCACGAATTATAGAAAAAGAGCCTATAACTCTAACAAGAACAAGGTATCGAACCTATGGTTCTTTTCCTATTTTTGTTTTTGTGTAAGAATTGAGTCTTTGGATCTAGAATAGAACATAGAAGAAGGGCCCTTTTCGAATGAAAAAAAAAAAGAAGTAAATATTCTTTCCATATTCCAGAGATCTCAATTAGGCAAATTGTAACCAATTTCCTCTTCATTTCTTCCTTTCGATGAAGACTCGAAAACCCATTTGAACTAACGAATATAATTTGGCTTTAAAGACGAAACCTACCGGATCCTTTAATTCTTTTCTTTCTATTTCGAAAGATTTCACTGTCTAACCGCAGCGCGGGGATAGGGTATCAATTCAAAGGCCTAAAAAGAGGAATTCTGTTTTACGAAAAGAAAAGAAATGTTAGGATATTTTATGAATCTATACTTATTAGACTCTTTTCTTTTTACTAGTATAAAGAATGAAGCTGGACGCCATGTGTATACAAAATAGTTTTTGTTTATAAATAGTTTCTATTCTCCTTAATCTATTTTCTTTCATTAGTTCTATTATATTTTATATTTTCTTAGTCCATATACGTCCTCCTGCTTTTGAGATGTATTTAGTTCCTTCTCTCATGCTGAGATTTCTTCTTCAGTTCATTTCAAAATACTTCAATGGGTACGCGCAAGAAATAGGCCAATTCGGCAGCTTTTTGTTCAATTTCTCGTGGAGTCAAATTCTCATCAGTACGGGTCAAGGGAATGGCTCCTTGGCCCCTGATTTCCATATAAAGGACACGGCGAGGAAAAAGACCCTCTCTCACCTCCATTCTGATTGATTGGATATCTTTCAGAAAGAAACGAAGGAAGATACGACGATTTCTTCCAGGAAATCCCCAACGAAAAAGGGACATTATCCCTTCTTTTCTATCAAATCGGTCATAACCACTACCTACATTCCATGAAATTGTGCACCACAAATAAGAACTAATGAATAGACCTGCAATCCCATAGAAAGACATCACGATCCCTTGTGGGAAAAAAAGAATTTGCTGAGACGGAAATACGGATATCAGATTTTTACCAAGATAACTGGAAGTTCCAACCACTAAGAATCCTAATGAACCTAAAAAAAGGATACAGGCCCAGCAAAAATTACTTGTTTTTCGAGACCCCGTTATAAGTTCTATCCATATATGTTCTGATCGCCAGTTCATACTATACTAGATCCAGTTGCATTCGATTGGAATTGAGAGAATAACTCAAATGGATTTGACTCGATTTTTATTGCTTGATCCCGAAGTAACTTTAATCAACTAGCAGCATTCCGACGGGAACCTTTAGGAATAATTGGTTAGATACATTGAGTTTCTATTTCAAATATTTTTCAAAAAAGATTTTCTGATGATCATTTTGAATTGAATCATTTAATTGATTAAGCTATAATCGCATATACACGCATTAATGCGTATATTATGCATCGGCATACATAAAAAAACAACTATTTGTGAAAGGCCACATATCATATATCCTACCATATTACATTAAAAGAGTATCTGTATGATGATCCAGTGTTGAAAGAGATTGATGAGATTTGGTCCCATCGTATTTAAACAATCTTATTTCTTTGGACATAAAGAGATAAAGAAGCCATTGCGATTGCCGGAAAGACTAGGCCCACTAAAGGAACAAAAATAGAGGGAAAGTTCAAATCTATCATAGAATGGGTACCTCGATTTCATATTTGTACCTATTATAATTCTAAATTATAATTATAAAGATATCTTATGATAAGTCTATCTATTAGAAAGAATATTAAGATAATCTTAATATGAAGTATTTCAGAATAAATAACGAATGTAGAACTAAATGAAGTGTACCTATTCCTCTTTCTACACGAATATGTATGAGAATCCGCTTTCAGAAATTGGATTCTTCTTCTCCCATCCTTATCTTCATCGTCTTTCTATCTTTCCTTTCAAAACACCTTTTTTGTTTTGAAAGGAAAGATAGAAAAGAGTTTCTTATGAGTTCCCGACTTTAACCAATCTTATTCAACAAAAAGGGATTCCTAGTGAAAAACGGGGGTTCTCGCTAAATAGAAAGAACTTCTATATTCTTCTTATTTGTTATTTGAATATTTCTATTTTCTTTGAGATTTCTTCTTTCTTTTTATTTCATATTTTATTTTTCTTTCCCGGATTTCTCGGAAGGAGAAATAAATTCTTTTTTATCTTGTCGATAGAGGGATGCTTATTCCTAATCAGGAAGAGAGGTAGAATAAAAAAAGGATCCGGGGCAAAAAGTCATTATCCAAAACTTTTGACTCTTACTACACTTATAACTGATGTACCCAAAGAAAACACCATCTTCTTAGTTTTGTTTTTTTCATTAGAATGAACTAAATGCTTATTCGCTACAAAGAAAAATAACTGAAGCTAGTGCTATACTTCCATTTGAAAATGAAGAATTTCAATCTTTTTTAAAATCTTTTTTTAATCTTGATTCAAGGGAAGGAAACCATGTAGCTGAAATAACTCATTCAGAACACCTTTTAAAGGATTACGTGGTACAATTGGGTCAAATAAGCCCTTAAGGAATAAATACTCAGCCGCTTGTGAACCGTCGGGTACTGTCTTTTTCAATGTTTGTTCAATTACTCTTTTACCCGCAAAAGCAATGTAGGCATTAGGTTCAGCAATAATGATATCTCCCAACATACCAAAACTTGCTGTAACTCCGCCAGTTGTAGGAGATGTAAGGATTGATACATAGAATAACTTTTTCTTTGATTGATAATCATATGAAGCAGAAGATATTTTAGCCATTTGCATCAAGCTCAAACTCCCTTCTTGCATGCGTGCTCCTCCAGAAGCACACACAATAATGACAGGTAGAGATCGATTAGTAGCATACTCGATCAAACGGGTGATTTTCTCACCTACTACAGATCCCATACTACCTCCCATAAACTGAAAATCCATAACTCCAATTGCTATGGGAATACTATTTAATTGACCTACGCCCGTTTGAACAGCTTCAGTTAAACCCGTTTTTCTTTGATAAAAAGAGATGCGATCTATATAAGGTTCCTCCTCTGAATGAAATTCTATGGGGTCCATAGAGACCATATCTTCATCCATAGGCTCCCAAGTGCCAGGATCAATAAAGAGTTCAATTCTATCTGAACTACTCATTTTCAAATGATATCCGCAGTGTTCACAAATATTCATTTTTGAACTAAAAGATTTTTTATAATTTAATCCATAACAATTCTCACATTGAACCCATAACTGCTTGTATTTTGTATTTCTATCTAAATCATTAGATCTTTCTCTTATATTGAAAGAACTGCTACTAGTTTTGATACTAGAATTTCCACTTTCAATACTACTTATACTTTCCGTACAAATGAAACTAGAAATGTAACTGTCGATACCACTGTAAATGTCACTCTTAAGACTGATTTCAAAACGAAGATAACTATCAATGCAACTATTAATGTGATTATTCCAATTAGATTGAGTATCATACATGGAATAATAATAGTAGTAATTACTACTATTAGATCCACTATTCAAATAACTAGGAAAAAGAATCTCTAGTTCACTCAAAGAAGAACTAGCATTGTAAATATCAAAAATCTGATTTTCAATATCAAAATATACAGAAGAAGTGTCACCATTACTATTTCTAACTAAAAAAGTATGATCAGAGATCAAACTCCAAAAATTCCTGCTATCAAATAAAGAATTTAGATAATTCATATTACTGAAACTAAAACTGTGCCAACTAGTAATCTTTTTCTCCGCATCATTTAGAATAGTTTCTTCACTTCCGCTGGTATGTCCAAGAGCATCAAGACTATCCATTGATTTACTTAGTCCACACCTAAGTTCTAACTTCTTGTTAGACAACATCGAATTGAACCAACATTTTTCCATAGATTCTTTCCGCCCCCTATTTTACGAAAACCTAATACTAATAGATGAATTAGATGAATAGTCATTCGATGAATAAAAAATCATTTTACTATTTCTTTTTTCTTTCTTTTTCTTTCTCATCAGAATTCAAATGAAGCATATGATTATGATCCAATCATTCAGATTGTTAATGAAAAACGAGCGAGTCTTGAAAAGATCTCCTTTTGAGGAATCTGTTGAATCATTTCAATATTATGATAGAATTTTTTCCTCAAAAAAAGATATATAAAGACAGGTTTCTCTCATGTAAAACTTTCAATTCTCATCAAAAAGATACATAGTTGTTTCTTCCCATAAATTCAAAATGAATTCTCGTCTCGTAGAATCTCGTGTCATATAGTCAAATAAGAAAATGAGTTTCTATTACAACAGGGAACGAAAAAGACAATATACAGGATAGGGGTAGAAGGGATCCTTCCCTTGGCTTGATCTATGGCCTGAAACTAAGGAATATAAAATGATCCACCAATCCAATCCCAAGGATCCATAATTCAGCCTATGGATCCAACAATAAAGAATAGAATAGATAAGTTGTTTAGTCTTCCTTCGATCTTATCTTCTTATGTTTATATTTTGTATATACTTGTATATCGTATTGTATATCTATCGTAAGGTCTGTACATAGAAAAGATATATGCAAATACACAAAGACCCTCATAGTTCATAGTATTATAGGAATAGTATTATAGGATTTAGTATAAGATGTCTTTCTTTTTCTTCGGCCCAATCTTTCTTTTTTTGAGGAAAAGAAAGATTGGGCCAAGTTTCATTGCAATCAATTAGGAGAACAAACAGGAATTGCTAAATTATACGCGCTTATTTTGTCTCTTTATCTAGCTTATCCACCTTATCCACTGGTTCGAACTCGAATGTGATCTCTTTCCATACTTCACAAGCAGCGGCTAGCTCAGGACTCCATTTGGCAGCTTCACGAATAATATCATTACCTTCACGAGCAAGATCACGTCCCTCATTACGAGCTTGTACACATGCTTCTAAAGACACCCGATTAGCTACTGCACCGGGTGCATTTCCCCAAGGGTGCCCTAAAGTTCCTCCACCAAACTGTAGTACGGAATCATCCCCAAAGATTTCGGTTAGGGCAGGCATATGCCAAACATGAATACCCCCTGAAGCCACGGGCAGAACACCTGGCATAGAGACCCAGTCTTGAGTGAAAAAAATACCACGACTTCGATCTTTTTCAATAAAATCATCACGTAACAAATCAACAAAACCCAAAGTCATCTCACGTTCCCCTTCCAGTTTACCCACTACTGTACCAGCGTGAATATGATCTCCGCCAGACATACGTAATGCTTTAGCTAGTACACGAAAATGCATACCATGATTTTTCTGTCTATCAATAACTGCATGCATTGCGCGATGGATGTGAAGAAGTAGACCATTGTCGCGGCAATAATGAGCCAGGCTAGTATTTGCGGTGAACCCCCCAGTTAAGTAGTCATGCATTACGATAGGAACTCCCAATTCTCTGGCAAATACCGCTCTTTTGATCATTTCTTCACATGTACCCGCAGTTGCATTCAAGTAATGTCCTTTAATTTCACCCGTTTCGGCTTGCGCTTTAAAGATTGCTTCGGCACAAAATAAGAAACGATCTCTCCAACGCATAAATGGTTGTGAATTTACGTTTTCATCATCCTTAGTAAAATCAAGTCCACCCCGTAGACATTCATAAACCGCTCTACCGTAGTTTTTTGCGGATAATCCCAATTTTGGTTTAATAGTACATCCCAATAGGGGACGACCATACTTGTTCAATTTATCTCTTTCAACTTGGATGCCATGAGGCGGACC